TTAAAAATAAGCTAAATAAAGCTTTTGGGTTCATACCCCAAATATAAAGGAAATCCCTTTTTTTTAAAAATAAAGTGCCTGATAAAAGGATTATTCTGATAGGATAAATTATGTAATTTTTTACCTTTATTATATTTTATAGAATTAAACTATAACTAATAATTTCAAAAATTATTGTGCATCATACACTAAAATATATTTTTATAAAAAATGACATTTTCATTCTAAGATAAATTTCTTATTTTAAATTTTATTTTTTTTTAATTCTAATAAAATATTTTTTTTATTTACTTTGTTTTTTAGTACTTTAATCTCAATTTCAGCTAATTCTTGACTAGGATGTTGAATTGGGTTAGAAATTAATTTATTAAGATTTATCCCCCTTATCTCAAACCCCAATAATTTATTAAATTCTGAAGCAGCTTTAAAATATTTTTTAACCCAAACCATTGCCTCAATTAATTTTCTTTTTACTATTATTTTAAGATTATTTTTAATAAAAAATTTTTTTATAAATAATTTTATTTCAATTTTAATTAATTCTTCCCTACTAATAAAAATAGGTTCTACCCCCTTTCACTTTTGATTCCCTAATGTAATAGAAGGTCTCTCGTGATTAAATAGTTTTATTTTAATAACTTGACAAAAAATTACCCCTATAATTTTAACATCATATTATTTTAATATTAATTTTTTAATATTTATTATAATTTTAAATGTTTTAATCGGAGCTATTGGAGGATTTAACCAAACTTCTTTACGAAAATTAATAGCATTTTCCTCAATTAATAATTTAGGTTGAATATTATCTGCTTTATTAATTAGAGAAAATTTATGAATAATTTATTTTCTTCTTTATTCTTTTTTAATTAGTATTATATGTTTTTTATTTTATATACTTAATATTTTTTACATTAATCAAATATTTAATTTTAATATTAATTTTTATATTAAATTTTCAATTATAATTAATTTTCTTTCTTTAGGAGGATTACCCCCTTTCCTAGGATTTTTCCCTAAATGATTAATTATTAATTTTTTAATTTTTAATAAATTATATATTATCTCATTTTTTTTTATTTTTATAAGATTAGTTATATTAATTTTTTATATTCGAATTATTTACTCTTCTTTTATATTTTTTTCTATTAAATTTAAATGATTTAAAATTTTTTTAAAAAATAATTTATTAATTTTAATTAATTTTTTTAGTTTTATTTCATTATTAGGTATAATTTTTAGAACTTTATTTTTTCTCTAAGGTTTTAAGTTAATTTAAACTAATAATCTTCAAAATTATTTATAAAGAGATTTCTTTAAGCCTTAGTATTAATTATATACCCCATAAAATTTGCAATTTTATATCAAAATATGACTATAAAGCTAGTAAAAGAGAATTTACCCTCGTTAATAAATTTACAATTTATCGCTTCCCCCTCAGCCATTTTACTTTACCAGCGAAAATGACTTTTTTCTACTAATCATAAAGATATTGGAACTTTATATTTTATTTTTGGAATTTGAGCAGGAATAGTTGGAACTTCATTAAGTCTTATTATTCGAACTGAATTAGGTAATCCTGGATTTTTAATTGGAGATGATCAAATTTATAATACTATTGTTACAGCCCACGCTTTTATTATAATTTTCTTTATAGTTATACCTATTATAATTGGAGGATTTGGTAATTGACTAATTCCTCTTATATTAGGAGCCCCTGATATAGCTTTCCCCCGAATAAATAATATAAGATTTTGACTACTGCCCCCTTCCTTAATTCTTTTAATTTCAAGAAGTATTGTAGAAACTGGAGCAGGAACAGGTTGAACAGTTTACCCCCCACTTTCATCTAATATTGCTCATGGAGGATCTTCAGTAGATTTAGCAATTTTTTCTCTTCATTTAGCTGGTATTTCCTCAATTTTAGGAGCCATTAATTTTATTACCACAATTATTAATATACGTATTAATAATATATCATATGATCAAATACCTTTATTTGTTTGAGCTGTAGGCATTACAGCTTTATTACTTTTACTATCTTTACCTGTTTTAGCTGGAGCTATTACAATACTATTAACAGATCGAAATTTAAATACTTCTTTTTTTGATCCTGCTGGAGGTGGAGATCCTATTTTATACCAACATTTATTTTGATTTTTTGGTCATCCAGAAGTTTATATTTTAATTTTACCAGGATTTGGCATAATTTCACACATTATCTCCCAAGAAAGAGGTAAAAAGGAAACTTTTGGATGTTTAGGCATAATTTATGCTATACTAGCTATTGGTTTATTAGGATTTATTGTCTGAGCCCATCATATATTTACTGTAGGAATAGATATTGATACTCGAGCTTATTTTACTTCAGCTACTATAATTATCGCAGTACCTACAGGAATTAAAATTTTTAGATGATTAGCTACACTCCACGGAACTCAAATTAATTATAGTCCTTCAATACTTTGAGGTTTAGGATTTATTTTCTTATTCACTGTTGGGGGATTGACTGGAGTAATTTTAGCTAATTCCTCTATTGATATTGCTCTACACGATACTTATTATGTTGTAGCTCATTTTCACTATGTTTTATCTATAGGGGCTGTCTTTGCTATTCTTGGGGGATTTGTTCATTGATACCCTTTATTTACAGGATTAACTCTAAATCCATATTTATTAAAAATTCAATTTATTTCAATATTTATTGGAGTTAATTTAACTTTTTTCCCCCAACATTTTTTAGGATTAGCAGGTATACCTCGTCGTTATTCCGATTATCCTGATAGTTTTCTCTCTTGAAATATTATCTCTTCTTTAGGATCTTATATTTCATTATTTTCTATAATAATTATTATTATTATCATTTGAGAATCAATAATTTATCAACGTTTAATTTTATTCTCTTTAAATATACCCTCCTCTATTGAATGATACCAAAATTTACCCCCTGCTGAACATTCTTATAATGAACTTCCTATTTTAAGTAATTTCTAATATGGCAGACTATATGTGATGGATTTAAACCCCATTTATAAAGGTTTTATCCTTTTTTTAGAAAATGGCAACATGATCTAATTTTAATTTTCAAAATAGAACTTCCCCTTTAATGGAACAAATTATTTTCTTTCATGATCATACTTTAATTATTTTAATTATTACTACTATTTTAGTTTCCTATTTAATAGTAAGATTATTTTTTAATAAATACATTAATCGATTTTTAATAGAAAGTCAAATAATTGAATTAATCTGAACTATTTTACCTGCAATTACCTTAATTTTTATCGCTCTTCCTTCTTTGCGGTTACTTTACCTTTTAGATGAATTAAATAACCCTTTAATTACTCTAAAATCTATCGGCCATCAATGATACTGAAGATATGAATATTCAGATTTTAATAATGTTGAATTTGATTCTTATATAACTCAATTTAATAATAATAATAATTTTCGCCTTTTAGATGTAGATAATCGTATTATTTTACCTATAAATAATCAAATTCGAATTTTAATTACAGCTACTGATGTTATTCATTCTTGAACAGTTCCTTCTTTAGGAGTTAAAGTTGATGCAAGCCCAGGACGTTTAAACCAAACCAGTTTTTTTATTAATCGTCCTGGTATTTTTTTTGGTCAATGCTCAGAAATTTGTGGGGCAAATCATAGTTTTATACCTATTGTAATTGAAAGAATTTCCATTAAAAATTTTATTAACTGAATTAATAATTATTCATCATTAGATGACTGAAAGCAAGTAATGGTCTCTTAAACCATCTTATAGTAATTTAGCAATTACTTCTAATGAAAAAAGAATTAGTTAATATTATATAACATAAATATGTCAAATTTAAATTATTACTTCAGTAATATTCTTTTATTCCCCAAATAATACCAATTAATTGAATATTTTCTTTAATTTTTTTTATTTCTATTTTTATTTTATTTAATATTATTAATTATTATATTTTTAATTATAATTATAATTTAAAAAATAACCCTAAAACTTTTAACCTTAAAAACAATTTAATTTGAAAATGATAAGTAATTTATTCTCAATCTTTGACCCTTCAACTAATATTTTTAATTTATCTCTTAATTGAATCAGAACTTTTATTGGATTAATATTTATCCCTTATTCTTTTTGATTTCTACCTAATCGATATATTATATTATGAAATTTTACATCATCAAAATTTCATAATGAATTTAAAACTCTTATAGGAGCTAATAGTTTTAATGGATCAACATTTATTTTTATTTCACTTTTTTTTTTTATTTTATTTAATAATTTCTTAGGATTATTTCCTTATATTTTTACAAGTACCAGTCATTTAAATCTTTCATTAACTTTATCTTTAACTTTATGATTAAGATTTATAATATATGGATGAATTAATAACACCCAACATATATTTATTCATATAATCCCCCAAGGTACCCCCACTATTCTTATACCTTTTATAGTTTTAATCGAAACAATTAGAAATATTATTCGACCAGGAACTTTAGCTGTACGATTAACTGCTAATATAATTGCAGGACATTTATTATTAACCTTATTAGGAAATTCAGGAATAAATATACCTAACTATTTATTATTTATTTTAATTTTTACACAAATTTTACTTTTAATTTTAGAATTTGCTGTCGCTATTATTCAATCTTATGTAATTACTATTCTAAGAACTCTTTACTCTAGAGAAACTAATTAATGAAATCCACCCACAATCATCCCTACCACTTAGTAGATTTTAGACCTTGACCTTTAACAGGAGCCATTGGAGTTATAACTCTTGTCACAGGATTAGTTAAATGATTCCATAATTTTAATGTAAATCTTTTAATTTTAGGATATTTTATTGTTATCCTAACAATATATCAATGATGACGAGATATTTCCCGAGAAAGAACTTTCCAAGGAAAACATACTTTATTAGTGTCAAATGGTCTTCGATGAGGTATAATTTTATTTATTATTTCAGAAATTTTTTTCTTTATCTCTTTTTTTTGAGCTTTTTTCCATAGAAGTTTATCCCCAAATATTGAAATTGGGTCAATATGACCTCCCCTTAATATTACCCCATTTAACCCATTTCAAATTCCTTTATTAAATACCATTATCCTTATTAGTTCTGGAATTACAGTAACATGAACTCATCATAGTTTAATAGAAAATAATTATTCACAAACCCTACAAAGACTTCTTATTACAATTATTCTAGGGATTTATTTTACTTTCCTTCAAGCTTACGAATATATTGAAGCTCCCTTTACTATTGCAGACAGAATTTATGGTTCAACATTTTTTATAGCAACAGGATTCCATGGTTTACATGTAATTATTGGAACTTTATTTTTATTAACATGTTTTATCCGACATTTAACTAATCATTTTTCCAAAAATCATCATTTTGGATTTGAAGCTGCAGCTTGATACTGACACTTTGTTGATGTAGTATGACTATTTCTTTACATTTCAATTTATTGATGAGGTAACTAATTATTTATATAATATATTTAGTATATTTGACTTCCAATCAAAAAGTTTAATTTTAATTTAATATAAATAATTTTTTACTTATTATCACTTTCTTTAACTATTTTAATAATCTCTAATATTTTTATTTTTTTATCATTAATTATCTCTAAAAAATCAATTATAGATCGAGAAAAATGTTCCCCATTTGAATGTGGCTTTGACCCCCTAAATTTACCCCGAATTCCTTTTTCTTTACATTTCTTTTTAATTACTGTAATTTTTTTAATTTTTGACATTGAAATTGCTTTAATTTTACCAATAATTATTTCATTTAAAAAAGTAAATTTTATTATTTGATGAAAAATTAGATCCTTTTTTTTAATTATACTTTTAATTGGCCTATACCATGAATGAAATCAAAATATACTAAATTGAACAATTTAAAGGATTATAGTTTATTAAAACTTTTGATTTGCATTCAAAAAATATTGAAATTCAATTTATCTTAATTTAAATAAGAAGCAATATTTTGCATTTAATTTCGACTTAAAAGATAGAGTTAATTACTCCTTATTTAAATTAATTGAAACCAAAATAGAGGTATATCACTGTTAATGATAAAATTGAACTCCAGTTCCAATTGAAATATAAATAATTAAGCTGCTAACTTAATTTATAGTGATTAAATTCATTAATATTTCTATTCATTTATATAGTTTATTAAAAACATTACATTTTCATTGTAAATAAAAAAAAATTTTTTTTTATAAATATTTAAAGATTTATTAATCTCCTTAATATCTTCAATATTACACTCTAATTATAAGCTATTTAAATATAATAATATAACTATAAAAAAATAAATTATTATTCATAAAACAAATCTATATAAATAAATTTTTAAATTATTTTTCTGATAAACATAATTAACTAAAGAATAATACTTAATAATCTTATATACCCCCTGACCTCTGTATAATTCTCTTCACCCTATATCAATATTTACTAATAATTTTTGACCAAAATTTAAAAAATAGTAATTTAAACCATAAGTAGATAAATTAGGCATAAATCATATTAACGTTAAAAAAGAACTCAAATTATAAGTTATTATAAATTTATTTAAAGAATAAATTTTTATATTTCTAATTAAAATTCCCATAAATAAACCCACTAATCTTACATAAATTACTATTATTTTTATATTAAAAGATAAATAAATTATATAAGGATAAGAAAAAATTAATCATCTTAAAAATCTTCCAGAAATTAATCTTATAATTAATAAAATAAATATACTTTTTAATATAATATAATCTTCCTCAAATAAATTATAAATAGCTAATAAATTATAATCATTTACTATTAAATATATTAATAAACGAACAGTATAAAATATTGTTAACCCAGTAGAAACATAATATAAATAAAAAATTAAAAAATTTAAATTACTTATTCTTACAACTTCTAAAATTAAATCTTTAGAATAAAACCCAGCTAAAAAGGGAATACCACATAAAGCTAAATTAGAAATATTCAAACATAAAGAAGTTAAAGGAATATACAATCTTAAACTTCCTATTATTCGGATATCCTGATTATCATTCATTAAATGAATTACTTTCCCAGCACATATAAATAACAAAGCTTTAAATATAGCATGAGTTAATAAATGAAAATAAGCTAACTCATAATAACCTATTCTTAAAATTCTTATTATTAGCCCTAATTGACTTAATGTTGATAAAGCAATAATTTTTTTCAAATCAAATTCATAATTTGCGCAAATTCCAGCCATAAATATTGTTAATCCAGATAGTAATAATAAAAATTTAATAAATAATGTATCCATTAATAAATTATTAAATCGAATTAATAAATAAACCCCCGCAGTCACTAAAGTAGAAGAATGAACTAAAGCAGAAACTGGAGTAGGAGCTGCTATAGCAGCCGGTAATCAAGATCTAAATGGAATCTGAGCTCTTTTAGTTATAGCAGCTAAAATAATTATAGCTCTAATAATTTTTATGGGTAAATCATTTCCTATAAAATTTAGATAAAAAATATAATTTCATCTCCCATAATTTATTATTCAAGCAATTACTATTAAAATTATAACATCCCCAATCCGATTTGATAAAACAGTTAATATCCCAGCATTATAAGATTTCACATTCTGATAATAAATTACTAAACAATATGATACTAACCCTAACCCATCTCAACCTAAAATAATTCTAATAATATTAGGACTAATAATTAATAAAATTATAGAAAAAACAAATAATAAAACTAAAATAATAAATCGTCTTAAATTTAATTCAGATCTTATATATCTTTTTCTATAAAAAATAACAGAAGAAGAAATCAAAAAAACAAATATTATAAATACTAAAGACACAGGATCTAATAAAATAGACATAACTAAATTTATAGAATTAAAAGAAATAATTTCCCATTCTAAAAATAATACCATTTCTTCTATAATAAAATAAATAAACATAAAAAAATTTATTAATATAAAAAAAAATAAAAAAAAAAATCTAATAAAACATAAATTATACTTATTAATAACTTAAAATGATTACTCACTCATATTTTTGACCCCACAAATCAATATTTTATTATTAAATTATTTAAGTAAAATCAAATTATTCTATAATCAATTTTTAATACTAACATATTTAAAGGAAGCCAATGTAATATTAATATTAAATATTCACGAGAAACTCCAGTATAAAAACTATAAATTCCAATATTATACCCTCCATGCTGAGTATAAGAGTATAAGTATAATCTATACCCAGCTCTAAAAAATGAAATCATCACTAATATAATTATAGTTAGCCAAGATCAACTAATTAAACTGTTAATTAATCTAATTTCCCCCACTAAATTTAACGAAGGTGGAGCTGCTATATTTGAAGATAATATTAAAAATCACCATAATCTTAAAGAAGGTATAAAATTTATAAGTCCCTTATTTATAAATAAACTTCGTCTTCTTAGTCGTTCATAATTAATATTTGACAAACAAAATATACCAGAAGAACATAGTCCATGACTAATTATTAAAACATAAGAACCAATAAATCCTCAATAATTTATAGTTATAATACCCCCAATTACAATTCTTATATGGCACACTGAAGAATACGCAATTAAAGATTTTATATCAATTTGGCAAAAACATTTTAATCTAACATAAAATCCCCCAATTAATCTAATAATCACCCAAATAAAATTTATTTTTAAGCCAATTTTCTGTAAAATAATTAAAATACGTAAAAGTCCATACCCCCCTAATTTTAACATAATAGCAGCTAAAATTATAGAACCAGAAATTGGAGCTTCAACATGAGCTTTAGGTAATCATAAATGAACAAAATATATAGGTATCTTTACTAAAAAAGCTAAAATTAAACAAATATATAAAAATACAAAATTATATTCATAAAATTTTAAAAAATATATTATTATACAATTTATTTCCCCGTAAATATAAAAAATACCCAACAATAATGGTAAAGAAGCAAATAAAGTATAAAATAATAAATATAAGCCAGCTTGAATTCGCTCAGGTTGGTACCCTCAACCAATAATTAATATTAACGTTGGAATTAATCTTCCCTCAAAAAATAAATAAAATAAAAATAAATTTGTTACTCTAAAAGTTAAATATAATATTATTAATAATAAAATAATATTAAATAAAAAAAAATTACTGTAAATTTTTGCCCTCAATAAATTTTCTCTTGCTATAATTATCAAAAAACTAATTCAAATTCTCAATAAAATTAAACCATAAGAAATTAAATCACACCCTATTATGTATCTTAAATTACAAAAATTTATAATATTTAGGGATAAATTTATAAATAATAAAATTATTAATATTAATATATTTTGAACCATTCAAAATATATTTTTTTTAAAACATAAAAGTATTATAAAAATAATTATTATTAAAAATTTTATCATTTAAATTAAATTAAATCTTTGAAAATAATCATTTCCATGAGTTCGAATTATCGAAACTAAAATTGATAGCCCTAAAGCCCCCTCACATACCGAAAAAACTAAAAAAACCATTAATATAAATATATTAAATTCAAGTATTCTTAAATATAATATCATAGAAAAAAAAATTCTTAACACAATAAACTCTAAACTTAATAAAACAATTAATAAATGTTTATGTTTACTCACAAAAATTATATTCCCGAATAAGAATATAATAAAAACTATTAACCATATATTTATTATCATTAGTTTTTGTAATTTATAAAAAATATTGGTCTTGTAAATCAAAAATAAGAATTTTCTTTAAAAACTTCAAAGAAAAAGAATTTCTTTATCTATAATCTCCAAAATTATAATTTTTATTAAACTATTCTTTGGTATCTCAAAAATATTTTTATCTTTAATAGTAATCTTAGTATCTATTTTCATATTTTTTATTAATCACCCTATTACTATAGGTTTATTAATTCTTTTACAAACTTTATTTATTTGTTTATTATTAGGTATATTAATCAATTCTTACTGATTTTCTTATATTTTATTTTTAGTTTTTTTGGGAGGTTTATTAGTTTTATTTATTTACGTCTCAAGAATTGCTTCTAATGAACTTATAAATATTAAATTTGTTAATAAATTTGTTATTTTTATACCTTTTTTTATCTTAATTATAGCTATTTTACTTAAAAATAATTTAAATTGATTAAATTTATCTATTAATGAAGATATAAATAATTTTTTTAATATATTCTTATTTTCATTAAATGAAAATAATATTAGTTTATTTAAATTATATAATAACCAAACTTATTTATTAATAAGTATTATAATTATTTATTTATTTATTACTTTAATTGCAGTAGTAAAAATTACAAATATTTTTTTTGGCCCTCTTCGATCTATTAACTAATGATAAATTTATACAAACCTATCCGTAAAACTCATCCAATTTTAAAAATTATTAATGGTTCCTTAATTGATTTACCTACCCCCCCTAATATTTCATCATGGTGAAATTTTGGATCATTATTAGCTTTATGTTTAATAACTCAAATTATTACAGGATTATTTTTAACTATATATTATACAGCAAATATTGAAATAGCATTCTTTAGTGTTAATTATATTTGCCGTAATGTTAATTACGGTTGATTAATCCGAACTCTTCATGCTAATGGAGCATCTTTTTTTTTTATTTGTATTTATTTTCATATTGGACGTGGAATTTACTACGAATCCTTTAATCTTTTTTACACTTGAATAGTAGGAGTAATTATATTATTTTTATTAATAGCTACAGCTTTTATAGGATATGTTCTCCCCTGAGGACAAATATCTTTCTGAGGTGCTACAGTAATTACCAATCTTCTATCTGCTATCCCATACTTAGGAACTCTTTTAGTAAATTGAATTTGAGGAGGATTTGCAGTAGATAATGCTACTTTAACTCGATTTTATACTTTTCATTTTCTATTACCTTTTATTCTTCTTATAATAAGTATAATTCACCTATTATTTCTTCATCAAACAGGATCAAATAACCCTTTAGGAATTAATAGTAATTTAGATAAAATTCCTTTCCACCCATTTTTTACATTCAAAGATTTAATTGGATTTATTATTCTAATTTTAATCTTAACTCTTTTAACTTTAACCAACCCATATCTTCTAGGAGATCCAGATAATTTTATTCCAGCCAATCCTTTAGTAACTCCTATTCATATTCAACCAGAATGATATTTTCTTTTTGCTTATGCTATCCTACGCTCAATCCCGAATAAACTTGGAGGAGTTATTGCTTTAGTTATATCTATTTTAATTTTAATTATTCTTCCATTTACTTTTAATAAAAAAATTCAAGGAATCCAATTTTACCCCCTTAATCAAATATTATTTTGATCTATAGTTACTACAGTTCTTCTTTTAACCTGAATTGGAGCTCGACCTGTAGAAAATTTATATGTCATTACAAGTCAACTCTTAACAATTTATTATTTTTCCTATTTTATCTGTAACCCTATCCTTAATAAATTTTGAGATAATTTAATTTTTAAGTCTTAACTTAAATTTAATTAATTTAATTAATGAGCTTGTTTAAGCATTTGTTTTGAAAACTTAAGAAAGAATTACTTATTCTATTAATTTATACTAAATTTATTTTATAATTTATTATTATTTTTAACCCAATAAAAAATAATAAATAATTTAAAGAAATAGGTAAATAACTCTTTCAACATAAATATATTAATTTATCATATCGATATCGAGGTAAAGTCCCCCGAACTCAAATAAATATAAAAGAAATTATCACTATTTTTAAATAAAAAAATAAACTTAAATTATAGCCTCCTATGTATATAATAGTGAACAATAAACTTATAAATAAAATTCTTGAATACTCAGCTAAAAAAATTAAAGCAAATCCCCCTCTTCTATACTCAACATTAAACCCTGAAACTAACTCTCTTTCCCCCTCAGCAAAATCAAAAGGAGTACGATTAACTTCTGCTATTAATGAAGATAAAAAACATAACCCCAAAGGAAATATTATAAACAAAAATCAAATTATCAATTGATAATCTGCAAATTTTATTAAATTAAAATCCATAATCAAAATAATTCTGGATAATATAATTAAAATTAATCTTACTTCATAAGAAATAGTTTGTGCTACAGCCCGTAACCCCCCTAATAAAGAATAATTTGTATTTGAGGATCAACCAGCAATTATCAAAGTATAAACCCCTAATCTTATACAACTTAAAAAAAATAAAACTCCTATATTAAATATAATTAAATTAAAATAATAAGGAATAACTATTCAAATCATTAAAGATAGTATAAATCTTAAAACAGGAGAAAAATAATAAAAAATATAATTTGAAAAATTTAAGTAAACTTGTTCTTTAGTAAATAATTTAATAGCGTCAGAAAAAGGTTGTAATAAACCTATAAATCCTAATTTATTAGGCCCTTTACGAATTTGAATATATCCTAAAACTTTACGTTCTAATAAAACTAAAAAAGCAACCCCAATTAATACCCCAATTACTAAAATTAACACCCCAATAATAATATTTATTAAATCCAATATCATTACTATCTATATAATAAATTATATATTCATGACTTCTAAAACCATTACATTTTTCTGCCAAAATAGTTCATTTATATTTAATTAATAATATTCTCTTTATAAAATTATTTCAAATATTTGATCCTTTCGTACTAAAATATTCCCTTTTTCTAAAGATAGAAACCAACCTGGCTTACACCGGTTTGAACTCAGATCATGTAAGATTTTAATGATCGAACAGATCAAAATTTTAAACATTTACATTTAAATTTTATCTTAATCCAACATCGAGGTCGCAAACTTTTTTTCTTATACGAACTAAAAAAAAATATTACGCTGTTATCCCTAAGGTAATTTTTTCTTTTAATCATTAAAAATGGATCATTTATTCATTTATTAATGGTTAATTTTTAAAAAAAGTTATTTTAATTTTTCTATCACCCCAATACAATATTTTATTTAATATTAATTTTAATTTTTACATAATTTTAATATACAATAAAATATAAAACTCTATAGGGTCTTCTCGTCTTTTAAAATTATTTTAGCTTTTTAACTAAAAAATAAATTTTTAATAATAATTAAGAGACAGTTTATATTTCATCAAATCTTTCATACAAGTTTCCAATTAAAAAACTAATGATTATGCTACCTTTGTACAGTCAATATACTGCAGCCCTTTAATATTTATCAGTGGGCAGATTAGACTTTAAATTATAATCAAAAAGACATGTTTTTGATAAACAAGTGAATATTTTCATTGCCGAATTCCTTTTAATTAATTTTAATTAATATTTAATTTTTTTTTATTATTTATACTAATTTTATCATTATTCCTAATTTTTTGCCATTAAAAATTATTATTTTATAAAAATTTAAATTTCCCCCTATTAAATTTTATTTTTATTAAAATTTTTTATAACAAATTATAATTTTTAAACAATATAAATTTTAAAAATCTTAAATAACTTTTAATTATTATTATAAATTTTTAATTTAAAGCTTATCCCTTAAAATATTAAATTTAAATTTTTATAATTTTATATTAAATTATAAAATTATTTAAATTTAAAATTAAATTTTTTTCTAAAATAACTAGATATATTTAAAAACGATTAACATTTCATTTCCAATTGATTATTTAAAATAATTATGTTACATTAACTTTCATAATCAATTAATTCTTTTAAATTCGAGACTTTTTTAATTAAAAAATTTATTTAATAAACTCTGATACACAAGATACAACAAATTAAATTTTCTTTCTCGCTAATTAATTTTTTAATTATTTCAAATTTCTCTTACAATACTTATTCCCCTATAAAATTTTAAATTTTTTCCATTAAAAATACTTTAACCCCCATTATTTATTTTTAACTTAAAAATTTATTTTATTAATTTTATTTTATTAATTTTCCCCCTCAAATTAATTAAATTTTAATTTCTTTTCAATGTAAATGAAATACTTTTATCAAGCTCTAATTTGTTCATTCTAGAAACACTTTCCAGTACTCCTACTTTGTTACGACTTATTCCAATTTTTAAATGAAAGTGACGGGCAATATGTACATATTTCAATTTTTAATCATTTTAATAAATTAATTAAAATTACATTTAAATCCACCTTTAAATTAATTTTAAAACTAATTATTCATTTTAAATTATTTTATTGTAATCCATTATATTCTTAATTATAATCTACATCTTGATTTGAACTAATTTACCATAAAAATTTTAAAATATTATTTTTATTGTAAAATATTTTTTTAACAACGATATATAAAATACTAAATCAAGTAAATTTATTCGTGGATTATCAATTATTAAACAGATTCCTCTAAATGAACTAAAATACCGCCATATTATTTAAGTTTCAATATTTATTATCTACTATTTTAGTATTATTAATTAAATTTATAATAATAGGGTATCTAATCCTAGTTTATTGCTAAATTTACTAAATCATAAATTAAATTTAAAATTTAATTAAATTAAAATTTTACCCAATAATTTAATATTTATTTTAGTATTATATTTTATTTATTAAATACTGAAATAATTTAATTTAATTTTTGTATAACCGCAACTGCTGGCACAAAATTAGTTATCAATTTTTATATTACTAAATCTTAATTTCTTAAATTTTTAATTTTACTCACTATAATTTTTAATTAATTATTTTTAAAATAATTAAAAATTCATACTAAAATTTATATGTAAAATAAACTTATAATAAATTTTATAAAACATAAAAATTTTATTTTATATCATAATATTTTGCATAGAATTTTTTTTTTTTTTTTTTATATATTAAATGTATAATAGACATTAATAAATTTTTATTATTTTCTCTTATTTTTTTCTTATAATATTATATTAAAAAATAATTTCATGATAATCCGAATACAGTTCATTTTAAATAAGAAATATTATAAAATTAATTTTAATTTAAGCAAAAATTAATTAATTAATATATATATATATATAATAAATCTTATATAACAACATTTTTATAATATATTAAATAATTAATTAATATAAATAAATAAATTATATAATTATTTAATATATATATATAATTAAATAATTAATTAAATATTTAATATAAAATAAATAATTTGTTTGTGCCATTTTTAATGTTTTTTTCATATAAAATATAAAAAAAATTA